TTGATAAATTGTACAAATTCTACTTAGACTTATGGTATTTTGTATAGAATATCAAAACGAAAAGGGATTCAATTTCTACCATTATTATGATATTCCGTATTCCAATTGGAGACCATAAATGTATTCAGGATTTGATCTGTTCAATGAGATAATGAGACAAAGACATAATAATCAGAAACAATATAGAATTTTTCGTACGAAATGTTTTTCGTGGATTCATTGGTTCATTGTTAAAAAAAAATTCGCAGAGAAGAGAGATATTTTTCCCTATTTTTTTAGTCAAATTTGTAGAAGTAGAATATGATTGAAGTGTATAATTGAAGTGTATAAGAAGGCTTATTTTGATTAATAAACATGTGCAGATTTAAATCTAACTATAGCTATCTATATATACATATGCTGCTTCCCCCTTTATTAGAGCTCTATTCAGGACAGAACATGTTATGCTCTATCATAATTTTCAAAGAAAAATTTTGAAAATGAAAATTTAAGCATGATACTTTCCATAAAATTACTTATGGGCATCTTATCCAGATAAGATACCCGATTAGATAACATTGTGTAACAATTTATGTTCTGGGATTTACATATACCCATAATTGCTGTTATAATTAAAATTGAGAAGGATTTTTTTTCAATAAAAAAATCGCGACTAATTAGTTATGTATCAATTTAGATTTTCTTATATCATTAAGGAAGCCCAATTTTCGATGAAAATTCCAGAATAATTTATGAACTAATAGTTAACGGTTCCAGTTTGTTCTGAATTTCTTCTTTTGTTTTGTGACTGAAAAATAAAATTTTTGTTTTTCAATAGAAAAAAGGTAAGGGAAATTTTTGCATATATTTTGTATCGTTTTGGCGGCATGGCCGAGCGGTAAGGCGGGGGACTGCAAATCCTTTTTCCCCAGTTCAAATCCGGGTGTCGCCTGATCACCAAAAGAATCGAAATACTTTTTTCTATTTTGCTGATATAATTTTCCAAATTTTTTCCAGCAGAAACAAGCGGAGGAAAAGGATGTTTTTGCTTGATTCTAATTCTAAGTATCCGGGGGTTCCGTTCTCTAAAATGCTGTAAATCCCCTTAGCGTATAGGATTTAAGGAAAGATTATAGTACTGAAAAGGAACAGGTAAATCGTGATAGTCCCTCCATTACTAATGGAGTGTCTACTGACCGGGTCTTGAATTAGATGGGATGGCTGGACGGAAAGGAAATCAAATTCTATTTTTAGTTTCGGAAAGGCCGTAAGATACTATACTTTGTATACATATTCATGGAAGTCCTTGAGTGCTCCGGCATTCAATCTAATTAATATGGATTGAATGTCTAATTGGCTTTTACTTACTTATACTTTATATATTTCTAATAAAGTACAAAAAGAAATTCATATTTTTTGTTAACCCCCAGTCAAGAACATAATAGGACGTCTTCCCATTGTTTTATTTTCATAGAGACAATAGGTAGACGGTAAGGATTAGATCAAAATAAAATGGGAAAGAAGGAAAGAAATAGGGTATGTGATAAATAGTGATCTATCTTACTTCTATATTGTTATACTTTTTACTTAATTTAATGAAGAGCAACAAAAGAACGAATAGGTTTTTTCTGTTTTCTACATGGTAGTAGCATTTCTTTGATACTTACAAGGAGTTCTCCGCATATTTTGCTTGTGCTTAATATTTTCTCATTATACTAGAAATCCTATAAGAACTTGTTATAATTGGATTTATTGGATTGGTTCATCAACGATGTTGGGTCAGAATAACCTTTTGACTCTTCGCCAGTGATTCCACTATTATTTATTGGTGAACAATAATTGAATAATTCCTTCATAGAGATAGAGGACATAATTCACATGGATATAGTAAATCTTGCTTGGGCTGCTTTAATGGTAGTCTTTACGTTTTCCCTTTCATTAGTAGTATGGGGAAGAAGTGGACTCTAGAAGTACTACTAATTTAGTTTAGGAACTAAACTGTATCAATTTTTTTTTATAGACCATTCGGCAAAGTTTTTTTTATTTTGAATTTCACTATTTCAATTTCAAATTCTATTTCAATTTTAAAATTGAAATAGAAATTGAAAATATATTAATTTCGAAATTCTCTTGGATTTTAGTGGAGTAATGTATTCTACGAATTCGAATCGTAAGAGTCGCTTTCGATTATTTTAAATTTATTGAAATCAATACAAATTAAATACAAATAAATAAAGCAAAGAAATAGAATCGGGACACTAGAGTAATATACATTACTACTACAGTATATATGTAATTGATTTACATATATAGGAAAGGAATATGACGATACTATTGTCGATTGATATATATTAAATTACCCTGTATTAGAATACAACTTTATACAATACACTAAAATAACAATACTAGATAGTATGGTAGAAAGAAAGATCTGAATCTTTCTACCATACTATTGTATCTCATAGAATACGGCTGATTCTAGTCTGCCCATTTCGTTTAAGGCGCGAAATTTTAATCCTTTTCTTCTCGATCAATTATTGCTAAGAACTAAAAAGGCAAGTTTAATTAAAATTAATCGCCTTGGCTGACTGTTTTTACATATATTATAAGTAAAAAAGCGGTAGGAACTAGAATAAACAGTGCAGTAGCAATAAATGCGAGAATATTTACTTCCATAATCTCATTGTTTAATTTTTCTTTAATTCGCAATAACTCGGGAGTTAATCCCATAGAGATAATAAATCGTTCGCCTGTAAATTCAATGGGATGAATTACATCTCGATGATATCAAATCGGATCAATATCATGAATAACAATATCTGAGCTATCAAATCGATCCATGGTCAAGAATTAAATAGTATAACATAGGAAGATCTTTTATCCATACCGAACTCAAAATTTGATTCCTGATCCACTCAATAATTCCTTTATTTTTTTTATTTATTTATCATTCTTTTACATTATTTCTTTTCTATAATCTACCGCCCTCTTTGTACAATCATCTGATGAAGTATCATCGAACCACCTTTCCACTTACCATTGGTTCTAAACAAACCCCACCAAACCCTCGAAGCTAAATGAAAAAAAGGAAGGAGTTAAGTTCTAAACTCCTTTTTTTAATGATCTAATCTTCTTGGAAAACAAAAGAAGTATCATAAAGACGAGTACAAGTTCTGGTATAAAAAATCTAATATTCCATCAAATTAACTATTTATATATAAATTTAAAAGGTTTGTTCTTTCAAGGAAAAAACCCTTATAAAAAAAAATTTCATTACCTCGTTAATAAAAAAGTGATCCTTGTTTGATCTTTATTTTTTAAATCCTCTTTACTTGAATTAGTAACGGGACGCATATATCAAAAGCTCAATGTGAAATTTGAATGAGATAGACTATTTCAAATTAGTGAAATTAGAAATTGAGGTTACACAAAATCGGGCCAGAAAAGGATATACTTTTAAGATTAAATCTATCACAGTAACTATGATAAATTTATTTTATATCGTACAAATTCCATTTATGTACTCCCGGGAAACATACAGTACTCTAACTCTATTCCACAGATCGGGAGTAATCGAAAAAAAAAAAGAAGAGGGATCGCCGTTGGGAATGAAATTCTGCTATTTGTACTTCTTTTCACAAAAAATAGAGAGATGAATTTATATATTTTTTTATTGAATTTGGATTCGTCGGGACTGACGGGGCTCGAACCCGCAGCTTCCGCCTTGACAGGGCGGTGCTCTGACCAATTGAACTACAATCCCAAGTAAATACCATAATAAAATATACATATTTTATTATTTCATTGTAACCCTTTCAATTTAGATTAGAATTGGCGTGTTGTAACAGAGCCGCGAGTGTGATATATTGATACCCATATGTATATTAACTTTAGTGAGAGCAGCCTGGATTATTACTAATCCTTTCGGTATTGCCAAATCAATTGATAATAACTTTTTCAATGAAAAAAGTTTTTTTATTTACTCTTTTCCTTAAACTTGACTTTATACTTAGAGATCCTGATATGAATCTAGATCATTAGCAAGGAATTTGTTGTAAAAATAGCGTCAATAAGTAGTGGTATAGATATACCAGAAAATTTTTCTCTTCCGTATTGGGGGATCGGACATTTCTGAAATAGCAACAAATGGGTTATATCATTTCAGGGTGGATCGGCGAATTATTGGGCCGAGCTGGATTTGAACCAGCGTAGACATATTGCCAACGAATTTACAGTCCGTCCCCATTAACCGCTCGGGCATCGACCCAGGAAGAATCAATTCCAGGCTTATTGATAATCCACGATCAACTTCCTTTCGTAGCACCCTACCCCCAGGGGAAGTCGAATCCCCGCTGCCTCCTTGAAAGAGAGATGTCCTGAACCGCTAGACGATGGGGGCATACTTGCACGACCGCCATCATACTATGCTCATAGTATGAATAGTTTTTTTAAATTGTCAATATAATGGAATGGTATGACTCGATACGAAGGATCTTTCCGTCTTTCACGATTCTATAGAATTCTTTTCACTAAAAAATTTGTTTCAAAGGCCACTCCGAATCTCTTTATCAATGATTCAATGAAATATCTTGGATCTATGTTAAATTAGTAGATACATGTATCACTCTAATGAATTTAGTTATAATGTCAATTATGGTAGGTCTTGAAACAATTCATTGTATTGATATTTATCAAATAACTATTTTACCTAGTATTCACTAGTATACCCTAACCCTATATTTAATTTACTGGATAAGTAAAATTGTTCATTCCTGAATGAACCCCTATCCTTAATTATATCCTTATTATAAGATATATATAGATGTACATCTATTATAATAAGTATATATACTAAACTCATAGTGGCTTTATTCAGGAATTGAACCAAACAAGCCCTTTTAACTCAGTGGTAGAGTAACGCCATGGTAAGGCGTAAGTCATCGGTTCAAATCCGATAAGGGGCTTTGGGTTTTTCATAAATCATAAAACTCCGGCGGTAGTATTCATATTTGAAGTTGGAA